TTCTAATAAACATATACAAATAGTATACCATCTAAACATCTTATTTCCTCTATGAGGAAAAAAGAAAATTGAGGAACCCGCGAATATCGGCAAAACAACAAGTATTGTTAACCAAGGAAAATAACTCGTGATAAAGACAAGATATGTTTTGACCAGAAAAACCCGTGCTCGAAATAATAAATTTTATCGAGTACGGGCTTTTGTCGGTAAAGAGGAATCAAATGATTCAAGTGGAGTTTTTTGTAACGTATCAATAAGATAGACCCATGCTGCGAGTTGTTTCATGCCATAAATAAACACGGACACTCAAAAAATCTGTTGGGCAGGCGGATTCACATCTCTTACAACCTACACAGTCCTCGGTTCTTGGTGCGGAAGCAATTTGTTTAGCTTTACATCCGTCCCAAGGTATCATTTCCAATACATCTGTGGGGCAGGCTCGTACACATTGAGTACACCCTATACATGTATCATAAATTTTTACTGAATGTGACATTGGATCTATAAATTCCAGTTTTGAGCATAAAAAATTTTCGATCTGGTAAAATAAAATTAGTAGTAAATGAATCATACATTTATATTGTAGACACCAGACGAAGCAGTGGTTTATCAAAATTTTAAGAATCAATATATTTCTAAATCTGTTCATGAGAAAAGTCCAAGAGACTTTTATTTCTCTTTCAACAACCATGATCATGCGAGTTGCACATGTGAATTCAAATTGACCAACAAATTGGTCAATAGTAAATTAATTCAATACTAAATATATATATATTTAGTATATATTTTATATTTATAATAATATATTTATAATAATATATATATTTATAATAATAATATAATAATAATAAAAATAATAAAATTATAATAAAAAAAAAAAAAAATATAAAATAWAAATAAGTATATTAATTATTATATAAGATATTATATAAGATATTATTAAATATTTAATATATAATATAATAGAATATCTAATAGATTAATATTCCATGTGATATTATGTATCTTATGATCATAACTAATTATTCAACAAATTCGATTGATTGATACGAGTTGATTTTCTGTTACGATGGATTGATGAAACAATAGCTAGCCCAATAGCTGCTTCAGCAGCCGCAACAGCTATGACAAAGATTGAGAAAATGTCGCCTTTTAATTGGCGACTATCAAATATATCAGAAAATGTTACGAGATTGATATTAACCGAATTGAGTATAAGCTCAAGACACATAAGTGCTCTAACCATCTTTCGACTTGTGATCAATCCATAGATACCGATAGAGAATAAATAGACACTCAAAAAAAGTACATGCTCGAACATCATTGACTAACTCCTTATCAATCTCGATTCATTTCAATATGAATAACAATTCAACCGATTCGATTGATTAGAATAGAACGATTACAGAATAAAAGAAGGTATTTGCAATAGATAGGTTTAATTAAAAACCTTATAAAAACCTTAAACCCTTCCATTTATTTTATTTATTTAGAATTTATAAATCTTAGAATTAAATTCTAAGTATTTATTATTGACGAGCCATAGTAATTGCACCTATCAAGGAAACTAAAAGAATTATGGAAATGAGTTCAAACGGAAGATAAAAATCTGTTGATAAATGAATCCCAATTTGTTGAATGTTACTTATTAGGTCCTGTTCTATAATCTGGCTTGATCTTGTAGTCCAAAAAATTCCGTACCATGACGTATCTGGGATAATAGTAATTAGTGAAAAAAGAATACTTGTACAAACCAGTGAAGTGACCCCATCTCCAATGGTCCAAAAATAGGAATCATTGGAATATTCTGAACCATTCATGAACATTACAGCAAATATGATTAAGACATTTATGGCTCCAACATAAATAAGGAGCTGTGCGGCAGCTACAAAATAGGAATTCGATAGAATATAGAATAAGGATATACAAACAAGAACCAATCCCAATGAAAAGGCAGAATAAATGGGATTGGTAAGTAATACTACTCCCAGACCTCCTAATACAAGAACTGATCCAAAAAATACTACAAGAATATCATGTATTGGTCCAGGTAAATCCATTATTAAAATGATAAATTAATAAATAAGTCGAAATATTTCATGACCTTACTGAATGGTCCAGGAAAGGAAAAGGGGTAACCCCCTTTTTTTTTATTGTATATGATACATTCCTAATTGAATTAAAACTTTTTTATATGGATTAATGTAGATATAGATAAAATTATCGAGAAAAGAGTAATGGGGATTGTATATTTCGAAATCATCACGAAAAATATATTCTCAGTTTAAATCAAAGAATAATTCTCAACAATCAATAATTATTAGTTATTATTTGTAGTTACTGACCAAACAAAATAAAAAAAGCTTGGGTCTTTTATATCAAAACAAAATCTTAGTAATTGGTAATCGTTCTTGAATCAAAGGGTTTATCTTTGTCTATTTTGATTTGAGTCGAATTCATAACTGTTTGAATTGTGTAATCTCCAATTATTGACATTGGTAACCGACCCAAAGCAATTTGATTATAATTCAATTCGTGACGATCAGAAGTAGAAAGTTCATATTCTTCAGTCATTGATAAACAGTTTGTTGGACAATACTCGACACAATTACCACAAAATATACAGACCCCAAAATCAATACTATAATTAAGCAATTGTTTTTTTTTAATATCTTTTTCAAATCTCCAATCAACAACGGGTAGATCTATCGGGCATACACGAACACATACTTCACAAGCAATACATTTATCAAATTCAAAGTGGATTCGACCACGGAAACGCTCTGATGTGATCGATTTTTCATAAGGATATTGAATAGTTATAGGTAAACGATTTGTGTGGGATAAGGTAATTACGAAACTTTGACCAATATACCTTGCAGCTCGTATTGTTTGTTGACTATAATTCATGAACCCAGTCACCATAGAGAACATATTGTAAATATCCAGGAATAAATTGATGTTTCTTTCTCTTGTTTGAAAGAGGTTATGAATCTGGAATATCGTTATCGTATTTTCTTATTTATAGTGAAACAAGTTGGGAAGAAGTTGTCAATAATAGATTACCTAAAGAAATAGGTAAAAGAAATTTCCATCCAAGATTTAATAGTTGGTCCATTCTTATCCTAGGCAAAGTCCATCTTGTTGTGATAGGAATGAACAGAAACAAATAAGCTTTAGCTAATGTAATAAAGATACCAATTGTCATTCCAAAAACTCCGGCCATTTTTTTTATTCCGAAAAGTTCAGGAATAGATATGTACGGAATAGAAAAATTCCACCCACCTAAGTAAAGAACTGTTACAAATAATGAAGAAAGTAATAGATTTAGGTAAGAAGCAATATAAAATAAACCAAATTTGATACCTGAATATTCGGTTTGATAACCTGCTACTAATTCCTCCTCTGCTTCCGGTAAATCAAACGGCAATCTCTCACATTCGGCTAGAGAAGAAATTAGAAAAACAATAAACCCTATAGGTTGACGCCACAGATTCCACCCCCAAAAACCATATTTTGACTGTGCTTCAACTATATCAACTGTACTTGAACTATTAGATAATCATAGTCGATAATAACATCACTGTTCCCATCTCTATTACAAAACCGTACATGAAACTTCAGCTTCATACGGCTCCTCTATGGCCACAAATAAATGTAAGGACTGGTTCGGTATTTTCCTCCTCTTTGGAGGATAGATCGAATAAAGATACACCGGAGAGTCCCAGTCCCAAATTAGACCAATGGAATTCTGTCCGCTAGAATAAGAAAAAAGTGCTTTCGAATTGATCTCATCCTTATAATGATAATTTTTCTTTGTTCGGTAATAACTTAATCTTTCAATAAAATATTCGTTATCAATATATAATATATATAGGCATTAGTTCATGAATCATGATAAGAATTCCCTATGTATGAATACGGATATAGGAAAGAAAGAATAAATAAAGATCTTTTTTTTTTATTTTATAAAAATTTTTATTCATTCATTCGATTATTGCATTCCATTTCTTTTGTTCCTGTTCTTCTGTCTCAGAAGAAGGTATTTAATTTAGAAAAAAAAAAATAAAGGATTAATTCGTTCTTGATAGTCATTTCTTTAATCAGTGAATAGGAGCATACTCGAGATCGGAATCGTAGGGAGGTACTTCTTGATCATTTCTACCAACTTAAAGCCCTTATTATGATTCGTTTTATGCAGAAATATCTCTTTTTTTGATACCTTACATTATCCCCATTACTAATCCTTTGTGTACCTTGGTGTTCCTAACTGTCCACCGATTTTTGATTGATCCCCGGTATGTTAATACATACAAGGCAGTAGTGGAAACTCCATATAGTTGATCTTTTGCACCCGCTTCAAGATATGATGACTAATCAAAGAATCTCAATCTTGGGGTAAACAGGTTACGCTGCTTATGTTTACTTTAACTTCATTCTTGTACATAGGGAATGAGATTTTCTCTTCTTACTGCAAATTTATAAGCTGTTTTGTTTCACTCATATAACTATCTGGTTTAACTCATCGATGAATAAAAAAAAATATCTATTCAATACATTCAACCTCTTTTCTCTATTTATTTCTAGGAAAGAGGTAAAAGTTCATGTTCCAACGAATCACACGTAGAGATATTGATAACACACATAGAGTTAATGGTATTTCATAACTAATAGATTGAGCAGCAGCTCGTAGACCACCTGAAAAAGAATATTTATTATTCGATCCATATCCTGACATAAGAAGCCCAATAGGGGCAATACTTGAAATGGTGATCCATAAAAAAACACCTATACTGAGATCACCTAAAACAAGGCGGTACCCAAAAGGAATTACTAAATAACTTAGTAGAATTGATATGACCGCTATAGACGGTCCGACACTAAATAAACGAATATCCCCTCTAGATGGGAGTAGGTCCTCCTTAAAAAGTAATTTAGTCCCATCTGCTAGAGCTTGAAGAATTCCCAACGGACCAGCATATTCAGGCCCAATACGTTGTTGTATCGTTGCAGATATTTCTCTTTCTAACCACACAATTACTAGTACCCCTATTATGATTCCAAATATAAGGGTAAAAATGGATACAAACATCCATATGAGTCCATAGATTTCTTTTATGGATTCCAATGTAGAAAAAGAATTGATAGCTTGTACTTCTGTCGTATCAATTATCATTTCAACGATCAACTTCTCCCATAATGATATCTATACTACCTAATATCGTCATGATATCAGCCAATTTCATTCTTTTAACTAGTTGAGGAAGAATTTGCAAATTGATGAAACCGGGTGGACGAATTTTCCATCTCCAGGGGAAAGTGCTATTATCCCCTATCAAATAAATTCCTAATTCTCCTTTTGGGGCTTCTACTCTGACATAAAGTTCTTGTTTCGACAATTCAAAATTGGGTGAAGGTTTTTTACTAATAAATCTATATTCAAAATCATTCCATTCGGAATTTTTTGCTCTATCAAAGCGTCGGACTTCTAAATTCTCATAGGGCCCTCCAGGAATTCCTTCTAGAGCCTGTTGAATAATTTTTATAGATTCCCCCATTTCACCTATTCGTACTAAATAACGAGCTAATGAATCTCCTTCTTTTTGCCATTGGACTTCCCAATCGAATTCATTGTAACACTCATAATGATCAACCTTACGAAGATCCCATTGGATTCCAGAAGCTCGTAACATTGGTCCTGATAAACCCCAATTTATTGCTTCCTCTCCACCAATAATGCCCACTCTTTCAACTCGTTCCAAAAAAATGGGATTCCGTGTAATAAGTTTTTGATATTCAACAACTCCTGTTAAAGAATAATCGCAGAAATCCAAACATTTATCTATCCAGCCATGAGGTAGATCAGCAGCTACTCCTCCGATGCGGAAATAATTATGCATCATTCGCATACCTGTGGCGGCTTCGAATAAATCATATAACAATTCTCTTTCTCTGAAAATATAGAAAAAAGGAGTCTGTGCACCGATATCTGCCATAAAAGGTCCAAGCCATAACAAATGAGAAGCTATACGGCTCAGCTCCAGCATAATTACTCTGATATAACTGGCTCTCTGAGGTACTTGAACATTTTCCAATTGTTCTGGTGCATTTACCGTTATTGCCTCTGTGAACATAGTAGCTAAATAATCCCAACGTGTTACATAAGGAAGATATTGTATAATTGTTCGGTTTTCTGCTATTTTTTCCATCCCTCTGTGTAAATATCCCAATATGGGTTCACAATCAATAACATCTTCACCATCGAGAGTAACGATCAGTCGAAGAACACCATGCATTGATGGGTGTTGAGGACCCATATTGACTATCATGAGATCTTTTCTTGTAGTTGGTATAGTCATATTTTTTCTTCCTTAATTCATTATTCCACGAATTCCTCAAAAGGAGGTTCATCAAAATGAAAAATCTAATAAAATAACTATTAAAAAAAAATTCAAACGATTAAATTAACGAGTTTTTGGCTCCCGAATATCCAACTGATCCATTAATTTCTTATAACGGACTCTATTTTTCTTTGACAAATAAGCCAGGAGCCGTTGACGTTTTCCCAGAATTATTCGTAGACCTCTTTGGGATAAAAAATCTCTTTTGTGCAATTCCAAATGTGAAGTAAGTCTACGTATCTTACTGGTAAAACTTAATACTTGAAATTCAACAGAACCCTTGTTTTCTTCTTTTTCTTCTTGTGAAATAACTGAGATGAATGAATTTTTGATCATAAAAAAATTTTTCTATCTTTTTTTCTTTCCCATGGATTTTTTTTACTTTACCGAATCGATCAGGAAAAATAAAAATAATAAAATTTATGCCAGTTATTTTAATCTAGTACACACAAAAATTTTGATTTTTTCCTATTTTCTCTTTCTTTTCTATCCAAATCAAATTTTCAATTTGATTTGGATAGAAAAGAAAGAGAAAATACATTTCTACATTCATGGAAGAGAATGATTTCTTTGTACCTAAAAAGATTCTGCCGATTTTGTCCTAGATCCAATTGAGTTGATACGCCATTAGATCCGTGTCATGTACCAGAATGTAATACAGCGTATATGTATATCTTTCGGCTTTCATCTACCGAAAAATATCACAGATATATAGGAAATATACTATTAACAAATTATGAATCGTGGATACATATATATCCTTGACATACTGAAACAATTGCCATTATTGGTATTAAACCAATAGCGATTCATACAAGCTAAATCTTCTAATCGGTAATTGGGCCAAAGAAACAATTTGCATTTAATTAATTTTTTAGTATTAAAATGCTTGTCCTCATTCAAAAATTTTCCGGAGTTTCTTATGTTGTTTTCATTGCAAAATACTAGATTTCTATCCACAAAATTCCAATTACGAGAATTAAAACAAATTAGAATTCTAAATTCTCTACGACGTCCAGGAGATAGAATATTTTCAGGAACAAAGAAATCATAATTACTTTTGTCTCCATCCACAAGCATATTGCCGTGTCTTGCAACGGATTTATAAAAATTCTTCTTATCAATATATCTTTTTTTTATGCATTTTCTGTTAATTTGGTGCTTAATTTTATCGATCAATGAAATACCTAGGGTTTGATATATAATAAATTTTCCATCCCTTTTTATAGATAAACGAATCGGTTCGATAATCAATACTCCCTTTTTTATCAATTCTGTAAGAGCTAGATCTTTCTGAATTAGCATTACATCCAGATGCATTTCTCCTCTTTGAATCGAGGATATAGCAATTTTCCTTGGATTTATCAGTCTAAGTAGGAGACAATATACCTTGATATTATTGATCATTCTTTGATTCAAGGAGTCATCCCATCTTAATTGAAAAAGGAAATATTTTTTCAGGAAGAAATCTAGTTCTGCTTCCTTCTTTTTCTTGGATTTTTTTTTCTTTTTACCTTTTTTAATGTCTGATCCCGCGTAATTGTCTTCAACATTTTTTTTTTTGTTTTTTTTTCGTATATCTGATTCAAGATTTTCTTGTCCCTGTTGTTCGTTTTTTTCTTGGTTGGAATTTTCTAATTTAAGATATTCTTTTTGATTAGATGATATCGGAAGATTTTTTTTTTTATTTTGATTTATGTTGATGCTTTTTTTTTGACTAATATTTTCATAGAAATAAAAATTAAAAAGAAGTAATTTGATTGGTATGATCCATGGTTTAATCTTATATGCATCAAAAAGTGGCACAAATTCTGGGAAGAACCGGGGTTCTAGATTTGATATGGTACGATAAACCTTTTCTTGATTCATTCCCATCCAATCAAAAAAGTGTTTTTTTTGATGGGATGGTTTAATTCCTTGATGAATTGTAAGAGAAAAAATATCTTTTTTTTTCAATTTTTTAATAATTTTGTTTTCAGTCTTAGTATTTTTCTCAATTTTGGTGCTGATATGCGTATTGGTCCAGGTCTCAATGTCGATATTTTTTCTAAGACAAATATAGAGAATTCTACAATCAAAATATTTTCTATCCAGATTTTTATGTGTAGCAATAATATATTCCTTTTCTAGATAATTACTAATAGCTATACTTACCAATACATAAAATGATTCGGGTTTCAGTGTATTGAAATTGTATGGAATTTCTTGGTCTCCTTTTGCTTGTAATGTTGATTCAAAAATATATGAGTATGAGTCCTTCCTATTCCCATAATTCATATATTTATGTGATAAAAGATAATATCTGTAGTGTTTTTTAAATTTTTCTTTTTGACTCGTCAATGAATCCACTGCCACCGCATAGTAATTTTGTTTCATGTAATGAATTAATTGGTCTTTTTCTTTTTTATGTGAATCAAATTTAATTGAGTTTTTCTTTTGAATCGTAGAACGTTGGTTGATTCTATTTCGCCATTTTTGAGGTACTAATCGAGACCATTTTGTCTGAGATAAATTGTATTGATAATGGCCCTTTAACCAGTTTTTCCATTCATTTTTTCCAGACTTATAAATTTTCTTTTGCTTTGATTTGGAATCAAATATTCCTCGTGTCATACAATAATCCTTGATTTTATCCTTAATAAAAGAATGGGTCCTGGGATATTGAAGTACAGATTTCAAGTGATACTTGTTAAGTAATTGGGTTTGTGATAGTTTGTAAAATACATATGCTTGGGACAAGGGGGATAAATCATAATTATAATAATAAGTATTTTTATAATAATAAATATTTGAATTATTATTACTGATATTAGTATTATAAAACGATTTTTTTATAGTCGAAATAAAGTTCATTGTATTTTGATCTGTTTCATCAATTCCTTCTCGATTTGTTTCATCGTTGTAAATCGATTTTGCGATAATTTTTTTTGTTGATTCAAAGAAAAATTGTGCATTGATCCTAAAAATAGTAATCATACGTAGAAAGATATCTATGTATATTTTTTCAATGAATGATTTCATAAAAAAATATAATTTACGTATAAATCGTATCTTTTTTCTTTTAAATATCTGCAAAATATGTTTCTTTGATTCCGATTTTTTATCATCACAAGTTAAAACTATTTTTTTCTTGTCTTTTGTGATTCGTTCTAGTTCTATTTGATTCCTGATTATGACTGTCCTATCAGCAAGATCCTTTATTTTTTTTTCTATGAGTGAGTAATTTGCCCAATTCATGGATCGAATTCGAATGGTTGATTCGTGAATAATCTTATTATTTATTTTAGAATCTCTTACATTTTCATTCGGTTTATATATTTTTACCTTCCTCAATTCAAATAAGAAAATGGGGTTTATTTTTTCAAGTTCCTTCATTTTTTGTTTTATAACTAGAACTATTTTGATAACCCATCTTTTTTTTTCTTTAAAAACTTTTAGAACGAAAAAAAAATTCTTTTTTACTTTTCTAATTATTTTTCTAATTATTTTTTGGAGTTCTTTATAAATGGGTTCAAAAAAAGAAGGTCGTTTTCGGGGAGAACCAAAAGGAACTTCTGCTTCCATTCCCCAAATTGTTAAAAAACAAAAATTTGCCTTTTTTCCTTTTTTTTTCATTGGATCTCTATGATGAGATCGTATTTTAGATCTTCGCCAAGGTTTAAGAAAGAAAGGAAATAGAATCTTTATCTGAATACCGTCTGTTAACCAATCTTTTGGAAATTCTGTTTCCGATAATTGAACACCATTATAGGTGCATTTAACATGCATTTCTCTATTCCATTCCTTCAAATCCTCATACCACTCGGGGAATTGGAATAATAACATACGGCCAATATTTTTAACTATTATCAATGAAGGCAATACAATGTATTTTCTAAGAAAGGATTGGGTTACTAACATCGAACCTCTTATTGCTTGAGCAAATATAATGTTATCCCAAGTTTCTGATATTGCTATACGTTCATTTTCCTCTTTTTTCTCCTCGTTTTTTTTTTTCTTTTCTTTTGTTTCTTCCTCCTCAAAATTTGAAATTTTCAATTCCGGTTCTCTCTCGACCGAATTCCTAAAAATGAGATTCATCATTTCAGAGATATCAAAAGAAGAAAAAAAAAATGTTTTGTCTATTCGATCCAAAAAAAGTGGGGAATGCACATTTGCTTGAAACATTTCCCAAGTAACTGTTTTACGTCTTTGAGTACGCATGGATCCTTTTATTATATCCCTACGAAAATCCGATTGTTGCGAGTAGCGTATCAAAGCCACCTCTTCTCCTTGATCACTATTACTAGTATTATTCGTATTAGTAATAGAATTGGTATTATTCTCATTATCAGTATAAATTACCACACGTTTGGCTTTTCTTGAACGAATTTCATGATCTTCCGTCAATTTTTCCTCATTTTCTTCCTCCTGTTCTTCCATAACATTGGTCAATTTATATGACCATCGAGGAACCTTTTTACTGATTTCTTCTATTCCAATAGATTCATTTCTAGTTGTTGTTTGATCATTTGGATCAATTGTAATTATATCGAATACAAATTTCAAAGATTTTGCTTGACTTTCTGAATCAATTTTTCGTTGTTCTGCCAATAAAGAACAGTTTTTCAAAGAAAAATTGGGTGTGAATTCAAAAGAAAATGAAGTTAAGAAATTACCAATATAATTAAAAAATGATTTGCCACCATCAAGCGAATTCTTTTGATGTTCAAATTCTCGGAAATTATTAGAAAGTAGCTCATGGATCTTATTTATCCAAAGACTTTTTATGGAATCTTCCATATAAGGGATTAAATTATTCATGATTGTACGTAAATCAAATTTTTTTATTGCTCCACGGCATGGTCCGCTCAATAAAGGATCATATGTTTTGGTCAAGCATTCTTGTTCATTCTCATGATTGCAATATCTAGTCCTTTTTTCGAGCATATCTAGAGAAAGAAATCCCTTTTCTTTTTTTTCTTTTTCTAGAGCTTTTATTCGACTTATTAATTCATTGCTCAAGTTGTATTTTTTTTGTTCATTGGTATAAACCCAATAATTATACAGGTCTCCATGGGATAATTTTTTTGTCGTGTACAAAGACATTTTTCGTTCTATCATTTCCGAAAAAGTCGATAAACTAGGTGGATATGTAAAAGATATTTTTTTTTTCCCATTACTTGGACATGTATAAAAAAAATATTGTGACATTTCATTTCGTACAGCATTTTCAAACCGATCATTTTTTATATATCGCAATGGACAATTCCATCGTTTATAATCGAAAAGAAAAGTCACAAGAGGTTTTTCAAACCAGAAATAAGTCTTTTCATTTTTCTCTTCTTTAAGTCTTCCCAATTCCCAATTATCTTGATACCTATCAAGATAAGAATCTTCGTAAACTGGGCTATCTTTATAGCATGTCTCTTTAAAGTGAAAGTGGAATTCCCCCTTTGTTTTTTCCTTTCCATTCACTCGGATCTCTTCCGTTTCATCTATTTTTTCCGGATCTTCCTGTTCTTCCGAACAAAGGGAAGGGTCTTCTTCGGCGGATCCCTCTTGTTCCTGTTTAGTCTCCTTCGTTTCGGAAGTTGTTTCTACATCGCTTTCTTCCTCACTTTCTCCCCTTTCTTCCATTTCTGAGGTTTCTTTCAGTTTCTTAGTGACAATAGGCGACGGCATTCTGCCTAAATAGTAGACACAGGTGATAAATAAGAGAATACTAAAGATTCGAGCCATAGAATTTCTCAATTCTGACACAAGGTACTTATTGGATCGAATAGAATGATTTTGCCGTATCCAGAATAATACCAATCCAACCCATTTCATGAATAAAATGTGACCAATTAACCAACCAACAAAACTACTTGTTACAAATAACATCTTGTTGTTGCATCGAAACATATAAATGTTGACTAATCTGGCTAACGTTGAACTTGGTAAAATGAAATGGTTGAATAATTGAAAAATTAGATTATTCAGGAATACACATTGAATGCTGAGATTACGCATTGAATTTCTGGTAGTAGATCCATAATAAAAAAAGTTTTTGTGATTGTTCCAGAAGAAATGAAACAAAAGATACGGTAGAACTAGGACAGTTATTGTATGAGGTCT